ACTATGTCTTCTATTATGGGTGCTACTGATTTTGATGCATTATCTAAAGCAAATTATAGTTATGTAACTCAATTATTTTTATTTTATGGTATATTCTTATCTTTTGCTGTAAAAACACCAACAATTTTTTTAAATACTTGATTATTAAAAGCTCACGTTGAATCACCTTTAGCTGGTAGTATTATATTAGCTGGTATTGTATTAAAATTAAGTTTATATGGTATATTTAGATTAATATTACCTTTATTACCTAAAGCTACTATAGATTATACATATGTAGTTTATGTTATAGGTGTTATAACTATACTTTATGCTAGTTTTAGTACATTAAGAACAATAGATATTAAAGAATTAATAGCTTATTCATCTGTTTCTCATGCAGCTGTTTATCTTTTAAGTGCTTTTAGTAATACTATACAAGGTATAGAAGGTGCCATTACTTTAGGTTTAGCTCATGGTTTTGTTTCTTCAGGTTTATTTATTTGTGTTGGTGGTGTTTTATACGATAGATCTTCAACAAGATTAATTACATATTATAGAGGTATGGCACAATTAATGCCTATCTTTTGTATATTATTTTATATACTTTCATTAGGTAATTGTGGTTCTCCTTTAACTTTAAACTTTATTGGTGAATTTATGTCTCTTTATGGTATATTTGAAAGAATGTCTATATTAGGTGTTTTAGCTAGTACATCTATAGTATTTTCAGCTGCATATACTATCTTTATGTTTAATAGAATCGCCTTTGGTGGACAATTCTCTTCATATTTCTTCAATTATGTTAAAGATTTAAGTAAAAGAGAATTTATTTTATTAATTAGTCTTGTAACACCTGCTGTTTTCTTTGGTATATATCCTGCAGTTATTTTAGATGGTTTACACTATTCTGTATCTGGTTTAATATATAATTAATAAATATTTTAAAAAGTTAATATATTTATATGTAAATAAAAATTAATTAATATTAAAAAAAAAAAGATATACCTAATAATTAGTAAGTATATAAAAATTAATTTTTTAAAATATTGCAATCATAATCTTTTTTTGAAAGGTATTAATTAAAAAATTGAAATCTATAGATTTCAATTTTTTAATTAATTTATTAATATTCACATTAATAGTATCTATTTTAAATTAAAAATATTAATTAACTATAATAGATAATTTAATTAATACCTTTCAAAAAAAAAGTTTTATATAATTAATAGTTAATTTAAATTAAATATATATATATACATATATTATAATGTTTAATAATATAGTTAGTCCTTTAGAACAATTTGAAATAAAAGATTTCTTTTGTTTAAATATAAATATTATAGACTTAAAAATGTCTTTAACAAATTTTGGTTTTTATATAATTATTAGTACAGTAATAATATTAGCATTACATTTATTAATAACATATAATAATAAATTAATATCAAATTCATGAACATTAACTAAAGAATCAATATATGCAACTGTTCATAGTGTTGTAATAAATCAAATAAACTCAAAAGAAGGTCAAAATTATTTTCCATTTATTTATGGTTTATTTATTTTTATTTTAATGAATAATTTATTAGGTTTAATACCATATAGTTTTTCTTCAACATCACATTTTATATTAACATTCTTTATTAGTTTTACTGTAGTATTAGGTGCTACAATTTTAGGTTTCCAAAAACATCAATTAAAATTCTTTTCTTTATTTGTACCATCTGGTTGTCCTTTAGGTTTATTACCTTTATTAGTTTTAATTGAATTAATATCATATTTAGCTCGTAATGTATCATTAGGTTTACGTTTAAGTGCTAATATTTTAAGTGGTCACATGTTATTAGTAATATTAAGTGATTTTACATTTAAAATAATGAGTTCAGGAATCTTTTATTTCTTAATAGGTTTAATACCATTAGCATTTATTTTTGCTTTTTCAGGTTTAGAATTAGGTATAGCTTTTATACAAAGTCAAGTATTTGTTGTTTTAACTTGTTCATATATAAGAGATTCATTAGAATTACACTAATTTAATTAATAATTAAATTTAATGATATAAAAAGGAAAGTCCATAGTTATAATGTATATATATATATATAATATTAAGAATTTTGGGTTATTTGAAGAAACAAAAAATCAAATTATAATTTGATGTAGCGAGCAATACACCTATACTAACTATTATAATTGTTAAAACTATTATATTTATTTAGGGGTTAAATACAGAATATGGCTTATTTATATCTTAAAAAATCTAAAAAAAACAATAAGATTTAAAATTAATAACTAAAAAAAAAGTTAAATATTTTATTAGGATATTAATCCAATAATATCATGAGTTTGATGATGGCTCTGACTGAACGCTATCCAAGTGCTTAACACATGCTAATCGTACGTCATTAAATAAAAAATAATGAAGTGGTAAACAGGTGAGTATATAATATTTTGACTACCTTAAAGAAAGGCTAAATCCCTTATAATCAAAGAAAAATTTCGCTTTAAGATGTTAATAAATATTTCGGTTTGTAATAGTTAAATAATAAATAACTAACAAAACCGTAGTCGTAACTGAGAAGTTGATCGACCACATTAGGACTGAGAAACTCCTAATGCGCTTTAAGTACAGCAGTGAGGAATATTGGTCAATGACCTAACGGTTGAACCAGCAACTTGGAAGAATGATATTGTATTAAAAAAGATTGATACAATTAACGTGTAAACGTATAAAATTCTAAATAGATTAAAGATAATGACAATTATCTATTTATTAGTCTCGACCAATACTACGTGCCAGCAGTCGCGGTAATACGTAAGAGACAAGTGTAAGTCATCTTAATTAGGTTTAAAGTGTACATAGACGGAAAATTAAACCTTAAAAGGGTACTTTTTTTCTAGAGTTTTATGTGAGAAGAAGTGAATTTTTGAAGAAAAGATCGAATTTGCAAATATCAAAAAGACAGGTAAAAGCTAATACGACCTTCTTTGTAAAAACTGACGTTGAGGTACGAAGGCTTGGGTAACGAGCAGGATTAGATACCCTAGTAGTCCAAGCAGAAAATTCTGAATGTCATAAACTAAAAAAAAACTTAGTTTATAAATAAAAGTGTAAGCATTCCACCTCAAGAGTACAATGGCAACATTAAAACTGAAATCATTAGGCCGTCTCTGAAACCAGTAGTGAAGTATGTTATTTAATTCGATAACCCGCGATAATCTTACCACAATTTGAATAATATTTAATTATATTACATGCGCTGCACGGCTGTCTTTAGTTAATGTCGTGAGATTAGGTTAATTCCTACAATTAGCGAAAACCTTGGTATTATTTATGTGTATAATATACCTTGCCACTAGATCGGACTATATATATAGGATCAAGACAAGTCATCATGGCCAAAATATTGTGGGCTATAGACGTGCCACACTTATCTTTACAAAAGGATGTTATATTGTGAAAATAAGCTAATCCTTAAATTAGATTAATATGGATTGTAGTCTGTAACTCGACTACATGAATAAGGAATTACTAGTAATCGTTAATCATCACGTAACGGTGAATTGTTTCTCAGTTAGGTACTAACCACTCGTCAGGCGCTGAAAGAAGAAATGCAATAAGTTTGATTTATGTGTATAAATAAATATAAAAACAGTTATAAATTTATATTCATATTATTTTCGTATGCATGACTTTAATTGGTGTTAAGTCGAAATAAGGTTCGTGTAATGGAAATTGCACGGGGTTAATAAACTTAAACAAAAAATTTTTAAAACCCTTTAGGAAGGCTTCGTTTGTTGGTTTACGAGTTGAGCTGTAAACTCAATGACTTTGAGTCATCGAAGGTTCGATTCCTTCTCTTCCTATTTATCATTATATTTATTTTTGGTAATCTTTAAGTTCCATATATAATGGGAAAAAAAAAATTAAGAATGCAATTATTTTTATGTGTAGATAAATTAAATAATGGATTTAATTCTAATTTATTGGATATTATAGCTCTTATTAGTATAATACTAGGAATATATACTATAATAAGTAAAAATCCAGTAGTTTCTGTTTTATTTTTAATAGGTTTATTTTCAACAATTTCTATATATTTAATATTAATAGGTTTAACATTTATAGGTTTATCATATTTATTAGTATATATAGGAGCAGTATCAATTTTATTTTTATTTATATTGATGTTAATTAATATAAGAATTTCAGAATTAGTTAGTACTAATAATAATTATATACCATTAGCTATATTAAGTATGATAACATTAGTTTATATTTTAGGACAAAAAATAATAACAAATATAATACAATATAATATATTAAATTCATTTTCATTTTCATTCTTTGAAAAAAGTTTTAAAGAATCAATAAATTATTCTAATAGTTTAAGTTGAGATACTAATTTAATAGATATAACACATATTAGTGCTATAGGTAATGTAATGTATAGTAGTTATTCACTTTGACTTATAATTATATCATTAATTCTTTTATTAGCTATGGTAGGTTCAATAGTTATATCAATAGGTAGATAATATAAACTAAATAAAATTAAAAATAAAAAAATGTCTTTAGATCAAAGAACTAATTTTCAAAGTCATCCATATCATTTAGTATCACCTTCACCATGACCTTTTTATAATAGTTTATCACTATTTATTCTTACAACATCAGGAGTATTAACTATGCATGGTTTTAGTAATATGTATATAATATTATTTATAGCATTTATTAATTTAGTTTGATGTATGTCATTATGATTTAGAGATATTGTATCTGAAGGTACATATTTAGGTAATCATACAAATGCTGTACAAAGAGGTTTAAATTTAGGTGTTGGTTTATTTATTGCATCTGAAGCATTGTTTTTCTTAGCAATATTTTGAACATTCTTTCATAGTTCATTATCACCTAATGTAGAGTTAGGAGCACAATGACCACCATTAGGAATAAATGCTATAGATCCATTTGAATTACCATTATTAAATACAATAATATTATTATCATCAGGAGTAACAGTAACATATAGTCACCATTCATTAATTCAAGGTAATCGTAAAGGTGCATTATATGGTTTAGTAGCTACAATATTATTAGCTATTGTGTTTACAATATTCCAAGGTATAGAGTATTCAGTATCATCATTTACAATATCAGATGGTATATATGGTTCTTGTTTTTATTTTAGTACAGGTTTTCATGGATTCCACGTTCTAATAGGAACAGCCTTTTTAAGTGTTGGTTTATGACGTTTATTAGGTTATCATTTAACAGATCATCATCATTTAGGATATGAATCAGGTATACTATACTGACATTTTGTTGATGTTGTCTGATTAATCTTATATGTATGTATATATTTCTGAGGTTATTAATTAATTAAATTTATTATTAACAATTACTTTTAATATAATTCCATTTTAACTTTAATTTGTATAAAAAAAGTATAAAAATTATATGCCACAATTAATACCATTTTTTTTTATTAATCAAGTAGTTTTTACATTATTATCATTAAGTTTTATATTTTATGTGTTTAGTAAATATATATTACCTTGAGTAGTAAGATTATATGTATCACGTAAATCAATAAATAATTTATAAAGGGAAAAAAACTTTTGAGACTTTAGTTCAATGGTAGAACATATGACTTTTAATCATTATAGTATGGGTTCGAATCCTGTAAGTCTTAATAATGGCTATAGGTTAACGGTAGACTATTCGCGTACCATGTGAAATGTGTTGATTCAACTTCAACTAGCCATATAAAGGGTTAGTAACTTAATTGGCAAAGGATTTTCTTGTCGAGAAAATAGATATCGGATCGTAGCCGATTTAACCCGTAAAAGGAAAAGTTGCTATAGGCAAGGCGAGATATTTGCTAAATATTGTGTAGTTACACTTAGATGTTCGAATCATCTCTTTTCCGTAAGATTCCTTAACTTAATAGGTTAAAGTATACTTTTGATAAGAGTAGGATTAGCGTTCAATTCGCTAAGGAATCAATAAGAGTATAATTTAAGGGTAAAATATGGAGCTTCAACCTCCACCTTCTCAGTTCAAATCTGAGTGCTCTTGAATAAAAGAGAATTGACTGAGTGGTTTAAGGTGGTAAGCTTGAGACTTATTTGGTTTAAAAAAATCACATCCGTTCAAATCGGATATTCTCTGATAAACAGGTTAGAGCCGGCTGGGTAGGCACCTCATTTGGGTTGAGGATTAGTTATGTTCGATTCATAATAACTTGAAGATATATATATAGAGATTAAATATGTATGATATATAAAGTATGTAAAGAAACTATTATGGATAATTAGCTATATATTAAAGATAATTATAAATCTAAAATCTAAGATAAATTAATTAAATAAACAAAGTGAATTGAAGTATCTTAGTAACTTTAGGAAAAGAAATCAAACGAGATTTTATTAAAAATTATTTTAATAAAAAAGCTTATAAGTAAAACGAATAAAATTTGTTTGAAAAAAGGGGAACCTTCCTCTAAAGCTAAATATAATATATAAGCGATAGTGAAAGAGTACCGTGAGGGAAAATTTGAATTAGTAGTTTTATAAGCAGCTCGAAAAAAAGAGTGTACCTTTTGCATAATGGGTCAGCAAGTTATGTTTAGAAGCGAGCAATAATATATTGCCCAGTTAAACCAATTATGAAAAAATAATATAGTTTCTAAACATAGACCCGAAAGCTAGTGATCTTACCATGGTCAGGGTATTAAAGCCCGAACGAGTTATCGTTGTAAAGATATTCGATGAACTGTGGTAAGTTGGTGAAAGATAAAACTGACTAGTATAGCTGGTTTTCCGCGAAACCTATTTAAGTAGGTAATTTAATTAACATCTTAGCAGGTACAGAACTGTGATCTCGGACAAAAAAATCTTTTTTTTTTGTAAATATCGGGGGATCGTATAGATTTTATCGGAGAGTATTTGCACTCGGAATGGCAAAGATGAATGTTGAATAATCAGACATAGTGCGATAAGGTTGTATGTCTAAAGGGAAACAGCCCAGAACAAGAGTTATAAGGTTCCAAAATTATTGTTGAGTGAAATTAAGGATGTTTTTATCAAATACAATCAGGAAATAGGCTTAGAAGCTGCCATTTTTTGAAGATCTCGTAACAGAGCACTGATTAAATATTTTAGATATTAATACCGAAAATATAACGGATCTAAATAATATACCGAAACCTTGTACGTATTATTATACGGGGTAGCGGAACATTGGATATATCTTAGATTTTATCTTTTTTAAGCTAAAAAATATTAGATAATCCAAGAGAGAATGCTGACATGAGTAACGAAAAAGGAAAAAATTATTTTCCTCGCCTTAAGCTTATGGTTTTTATTAAATTTCGGTATCTAAGTATATACCCCAAAGGGTCTATATGATGATAAAAATAGTATTATTATTTGTAAACAAAACTTTTATTTAGTGATAAAGGTTCAGGAAATTGTAACAAAATTATAAAATCTTAAAAAAATAATCTATAAACCGTACCTAAATACTATCGCAAGTAAGCAAGTAGAGTATACAAAGGCGTTTGAGTGAACAATCATTAAGGAACTCGGCAAATTAACTACCGTAACTTCGGGATAAGGAGGACCATTACTATAGATATTATGTATCGAAATAGTAAAAGGAATCATAAAATAGTGTTGTACGACTGTTTAATTAAAACAAAGCACTCTGCCAAGATAAAAATCTAAGTATTGAGTGTGATGTCTGCCCGATGTCGGTAGGGTAACAGATTTACTTAATTCTTTAATTAGGTTTTGATGAACACCCCGATTAATGGCGGCCTTATCTATAAGGGTCCTAAGGTAGCGGAATACCTTGGCCGTTAAATGCGGTCTTTGCATGAATGACTTAACGATACAACAGCTGTCTCGATGATTGGCTCAGTGAAATTGAATTAGCAGTGCAGATGCTGCTTACCTCTAGATAGACAAGAAGACCCTTTGCAGCTTTACTGTTACCTATTATGATATAATTTGATAATTTCCAGTGTATAAGGTAATAGTTATGAAATTGAAACACCTTTATTTGTTCTATTATATTCTTTATGGTAGGAAGGCAGTTTATGCGGGGCACAGATCCCATAAAAAGTACCTGGGTATATCCAAAGTTCATATTGTAATTTTGTAAATTTTAATTTACAATAATTAATAAAAAATTTTTATTTTTATTAATTTTTTATTTAATTTGTAATTAATTACTAATAATTATCCAGTTATTATTTATATTAAGTTAGTTATTTTTAATTTTTTTAAGTAAGATTTTAACTATATGGTAAATAGATGTAAATTAAATAATAATAAAATTTTATTATTATTTAGTCATATTAATAGAGAAATTTAACTTATTAATATGATGTTTTTTTACTTTAAAAGTTTAATGGCTAAATCTTGCTTTACTGTTTGACTTACAAGTCTATCAGTCGCGTAAGCGGGGCATATGATCACAAGATTCATAAAGGAAAGGTCTTGGATTTATGAAAAAGTTACGCTAGGGATTACTTGTTAGTCCTCCAATATTTTGAAATATTGGTAATAATTTGGGTTAATTTCAAAAATAACTTTATTTGTTTACAATTTAAAGTTTATTTGAAGCGAAATTTATTTAAGCTTTTTATATAAATAAATACGTTCAACGACTAAAAGGTGAATAATGCTAATAATAATCCTTTTTAAGTACCCAACATCTTTATAATCTTTTTATTTAATATTTGATATATATTTTATATCTTTATAATTATTAATATTGTATTAATGAAATAGTTTTAATTTTTATTAAACTCTGTTATTATTTAATTAATAACATTAAAAAAATATATTATGTTAAATATAATAAAAAATAAAATAAAACATTCTTATAAGAATTTAACATTAAATTCTAAACATAAAATATTATGACCTAATAAATTTATACCTATTGTAAGAGATTGAAAAAATAGTATTTATACATTCAATAAAAATGGTTTAAATAATATTGTTGAAGCAAATAAAATAGTTAATAAATTAATTAATGGTTATTTTAATTTATATAATTTAAAATTAGAAGAAAAAATAAGAAATAGTAGTAATTTTAATAAAAGAAAAAGAAATATTTCAAAAAATAAAATATTAATAAGTCTTGGACAATTTAAACATACAAATGATTTAATTAATATAACAATTTATTTTTATAATAGACAATTAATAACTTATAAATATATATTAAGAGAAAAATATTTAAAATTCTTATTAAAAAATAAAAATTTAATAAAAAAAAATTTATTTATGATTAAAAAATTAGGTTTAAAATTAATTGAAAGAGAATCTAAATTAAAAAATTTATTATTAAAAACTATAAAAGATAAAGATAAATTAAATAATATAAAATTAAATATATACAAAGATTTTATTGTAAAATCTTTAAAAAAAGAATTTAATTATTTATACTTAATTATATTAATATTTATTAATAAATCAAAATTTAATAATTACTATTTACATAATTTAACAAATTTAATAAAAAAAATATATAAAAAAAATATACAATTTAATTTTATAAATCTTAAATATCATTATTTAAATAGTGATATATTTACTAAAATTTTATTATTAAAATTAAGTATAATGAAAAGAAAAGTATTATCATCCTTATCAAGATCTATAAAAAAAGTAAAAGTGTTAGAAGATAATAATGTAATAAATGATTCAAAATATTTAAAAGGTGTAGTATTAGAAAATATTAAATATAAAAAAGTTTCAGGTGTAAGATTAGAAGTAAGCGGTAGATTAACTAAACGTTTTACTGCTTCAAGATCTTTATCTAAATTAAAATATAAAGGAAGTTTAACTAATACAAAATCATCAGTAAAATTTGAATCATCAGCATTAATAAGAGGTAATTTTAGACCTAATTTAGAATATACTAAATTACATTCTATAACACGTATAGGTTCTTATGGTATTAAAGGTTGAGTTGGTAGTAAATAATTAATCCTAAAAAAAATAAAAAGATTATAAAGATGATGAAATAGTCTGAACCTTTTTGAAAAAAAAGGAAATAAAAGATAAATAGCTTTTATGATAACATAATTGAACAGGCTAATTTGCGCAAGAGAGTACAAATTGAGTGCGCGGTTTGGCACCTCGATGTCGGCTTAACTCATCCACATGAATGTAGAAATCATGAAGGGTTCGACTGTTCGTCGATTAAAGAGTTACATGAGCTGGGTTTAATACGTCGTGAGACAGTATGGTTTTTATCTTCTAGAGGGATACAGAGTAAAAGATAAATAGTCCCTTCGTACGAAAGGAGTTGGGAATATTGACCTATGGTTTACCTGTTGTTTAATATTGTTAATAAACTAATTTACTTTCACTAAAGTAAAGATTATGAGTATATTCTTTATATATAAAGAATATATGAATGCTTATTAGGCATGGCAGGAAAGCTAAGTCAATTATAGATAAGTGCTGAAAGCATTTAAGCGCGAAGCTTATTATACTATACTCTTATATAAACGTAATATAATATTACGTAATAGGCTTTAGTTGTAACAAATTTAATTTTTTTTAGACATAAAGTACTAATTTATTATTATACTTAATATAACACATATATAAAAATATATATATTAAGCCCGGTTAGCATAAAAGTAATGCAACCGTTTTGTAATCGGTTTAAGTAAGTGCGATACTTGCACTGGGCTGACCCAATGGTCAAGTTGGTTAAGACATAACATTTTCACTGTTAGTGCGAGAGTTCAAGTCTCTCTTGGGTTGCAAGAAATTAGCTCAGCGGTAGAGCTATCGTTTTACACACGAAGGGTCAGGTGTTCAAATCACCTATTTCTTAATACGGATTAATGTAATAGTAACATAATTGACTCATGATCAATTTATTTAGGTTCAAATCCTAAATCCGTATTATAAGGCTATAGCTTAATGGTAAAGCCAACTGCTCATAATAGTTTTTATAAATGTTCGAATCATTTTAGTCTTAATCCGAGTGCTGAAACTGGTAGACAGGATAATCTTAAGTTTTATTGATATAATCGTGTGGGTTCAAATCCCTCCTCGGATATTTGGGGTTATGGTTTAATTGGTAAAACGAGGACTTTGCAAGTCCTTTATTCGGGTTCAATTCCTGATAACTCCATAATTTTAGCTCGAAAAGCTCAATTGGTCGAGCGGAACACTGAAGATGTTTAGGTTATAAGTTCAAGTCTTATTTCGAGCAACTATTTTTTATGGATATGCTGAAATTGGTAACCAGGCTATGTTTAGGCCATAGTAGCGAAAGCTTTATAAGTTCAAGTCTTATTATCCGTAAGCCTAATATTATAAATTTATTAGGCTTAAATTTACTCTAATAAATATTATTTAGTAAATTAATTAATAATTATTATAATACCTCAATTAATTTAATTTAATAATATATCTTTTATGTTGTTGACTAAGAGGTAAGTCATAAATTTTTGGTATTTAGCTATGAGTGTTCGAATCGCTCCAACATAATTACATAATAATATAAATTAATTTATATTATTATTTTTCAAGTATTATGTATTAAAACTATGAATAATTAAATAGGCCCGAGTAGTTTAATGGTAGAACAATAATTTCATGAATTAAGAATGAGAATTCGATTTTCTCCTCAGGCTATTTATTATAGTTAATAATTTAATTTTAGCTATAAATTAAGGTGAATATAGTTCAATGGTAGAACAGCTGTATGTGGCATAGTATATCCTTGTTCGAATCAAGGTATCCACCCTCGAAAATATGTATGTATTTTAGACTTTAAATAAAATATGCTTAGTAGCAGTATAAAAATCTAAGAAAGTGATTCAGCAATTATTTAATATAACAATGTGAAAAGAAAGATGATTTTTATCAACAAATGCTAAAGATATTGGAACTTTATATCTTATGTTTGCATTATTTTCTGGTTTGGTTGGTACAGCTTTTTCTGTTTTAATTAGATTAGAGTTATCTGCACCTGGTGTACAATATATAGCTGATAATCAATTATATAATAGTATTATTACAGCCCATGCTATATTAATGATATTCTTTATGGTTATGCCTGCTTTAATAGGTGGTTTTGGTAATTTCTTATTACCTCTATTAGTAGGTGGTCCTGATATGGCATTCCCTAGATTAAATAATATAAGTTTTTGATTATTAATACCTAGTTTATTATTATTTGTTTTTGCTTCTATTATAGAAAATGGTGCTGGTACAGGTTGAACATTATATCCTCCTCTAGCAAGTATACAAAGTCATAGTGGTCCTAGTGTAGATTTAGCTATATTTGGTTTACACTTAAGTGGTATAAGTTCTCTTTTAGGTGCTATGAATTTTATTACAACTATAATTAATATGAGAAGTCCTGGTATACGTTTACATAAATTAGCTTTATTTGGTTGAGCTGTATTAATAACAGCTGTTTTATTATTATTATCATTACCTGTATTAGCTGGTGCAATAACAATGTTATTAACAGATAGAAACTTTAATACTTCTTTCTTTGAAATAGCTGGTGGTGGTGATCCTATTTTATACCAACATCTTTTCTGATTCTTTGGACACCCAGAAGTTTATATTTTAATTGTACCTGGTTTTGGTATTATTAGTACTGTAATTTCTGCTAGCTCAAGTAAAAATGTATTTGGTTATTTAGGTATGGTTTATGCTATGATGTCTATTGGTATTTTAGGTTTTGTTGTTTGAAGCCATCATATGTATACTGTAGGTTTAGATGTTGATACTAGAGCTTACTTTACAGCTGCTACACTTATTATTGCTGTACCTACAGGTATAAAAATATTCAGTTGATTAGCTACTTGTTATGGTGGTTCATTACATTTAACACCTGCTATGTTATTTGCTTTAGGTTTTGTTGTTATGTTTACTATTGGTGGTTTAAGTGGAGTTGTTTTAGCTAATGCTTCACTTGATATTGCTTTCCATGATACTTATTATGTTGTTGCTCATTTCCACTATGTACTTTCTATGGGTGCTGTTTTTGCTTTATTTAGTGGTTGATACTTCTGAATACCTAAATTATTAGGTTTATCATATGATATCTTTGCTGGTAAAGTACATTTCTGATTATTATTTATTGGTGTTAATTTAACATTCTTCCCTCAACATTTCTTAGGTTTACAGGGTATGCCTAGACGTATTAGTGATTATCCTGATGCATTTGCTGGTTGAAATATAATAAGTAGTTTTGGTTCTATTGTAAGTGTTGTTGCTACATGATATTTCTTAAATATATTATATTTACAATTAACTCAAGGTTCACCTGTTTCTAGATATCCTTGATTAACACCACAATACTTTAGTGATCTATTCCAAACATTATTTAATAGAAATAATAATTCTTTAGAATGATGTTTAAATAGTCCACCTAAACCACACGCATTTGTAAGTTTACCTGTACAATCTTAATTAATTTTTGTATAGTTTACTTATTAATAGTCAACATTTATAGGAAATTAATATTAATATAAATTTATTCAAATAATCAAAATAATTTTTATTTATAAATTTAAATAATTTAATATCTAGTGGATATAATTATAATTTAAGCAACATGTTAGTTTAATGGTTAGAATACCGTGTTACGGCCACGATGATATAAGTTCAAATCTTATACATGTTGCTTATTCTTATTAGCTCAATGGTAGAGCAAAATACTTCTAATATTTTGATCCTAGTTCGAATCTAGGATAAGAATTTTAGCTCTTATAGCTCAACGGTAGAGCAAAATACTGTTAATATTTGTATAGATGTTCGATTCATCTTGAGAGCTTTTTAAGTATAATACTTTTACTAAATAGTAATTATTTATTTGGATAAAGGTTTCCTTAGTAAGATTATATATATTATTTAAAAAATGATCCAAGCAGCTAAAATAATAGGTACAGGATTAGCTACAACAGGTTTAATAGGAGCAGGAGTTGGAATAGGTGTTGTTTTTGGTGCTTTAATTTTAGGTGTTGCTAGAAACCCTTCACTTAGAGGTCAATTATTCTCATATGCTATTTTAGGTTTTGCTTTCTCAGAAGCTACAGGTTTAAGCGAATAGATCTGTTATAGGGTTAATTGCAAGAAATATCTTAAAGATAAATTTGCAGCGAATATTAGTATATTATATATTTAATACTAATAACGTTCAACGACTATAAATGAGTAGTGTAAACAAAAATTTTTAACATCCTACATAAAAAAATGAAGACATAGTCTACAATAACAATTAAAAAGTTAAACGTTTTATAAGAATAATTTTTTAAAAAAATTCCAATTTTCTAATTAAGATAAAAATTAATTTGAAATATAAATAAAATTGGTAGTTTGCGTATTCGCATTAATGATGGCTTTCTTATTATTATACGTAGCCTAATTAACTATAAATTAAAATCAAATAATTCAGATTATTTTAATAAAAAAAAAAATAAAAAATTTTTTTTTGTATATAAATATATATATTTTTTTTTTAATTATTTTGTTAAAAAGATATAATAAAAATATATTAACTAATATGATAAGAAATTTATTTATTTGAATTCAAACATTAAGTTTATTTAGTTTTAATCAAAATACAATAAACCTTGATGCTCCAACACCTTGGGGTTTATTTTTTCAAGATAGTGCAACACCTCAAATGGAAGGTATAGAAGAATTACATAATAATATTATGTTTTATTTAACTATAATATTATTTGCTGTTACATGAATAATGATTACTATTATTAAAAGTTTTGTACGTACAAAATCACCTATATCTCATAAATATATGAACCATGGTACATTAATAGAATTAATATGAACAATTACACCAGCTGTAATATTAATATTAATAGCATTCCCTTCATTTAAATTATTATATTTAATGGATGAAGTAATGGACCCATCATTAGTAATATATGGAGAAGGTCATCAATGATATTGAAGCTATCAATATCCAGATTTTACAAATGCTGATGGTGAATTTGTAGAATTTGATTCATATATAGTACCAGAATCAGATTTAGAAGAAGGTACATTAAGAATGTTAGAAGTTGATAATAGAGTAATAATACCAGAATTAACACATACAAGATTTGTAATATCAGCCGCAGATGTTATACATTCATTTGCTTGTCCATCATTAGGAATAAAATGTGATGCATATCCTGGTAGATTAAATCAAACATCAGTATATTTAAACAGACAGGGTACATATTTTGGACAATGTTCAGAAATATGTGGAATATTACATAGTTCAATGCCTATAGTAATACAATCAGTAAGTTTAAAAAAATTTTTATTATGATTAAGAGATCAGTTAGGTGATTAATTAATTAATTAAAAATAAATAAGTATATATAATAAATCTTAATCGTAAAGTTTAATGAATTTATCATTAATATTATTTTTAATAGGGATTTTAGGTTTTGTTTTAAATAGAAAAAATATAATTCTAATGCTTATTTCAATAGAAATAATGTTATTGTCTGTTACTTTTTTAATATTAATAAGTTCACTTAATTTTGACGATATATTAGGTCAAACTTTTGCTATATATATAATAACAATAGCAGGTGCAGAATCTGCTATAGGTTTAGGTATATTAGTAGCTTTTTATAGATTAAGAGGAAGTATAGCAATAGAATATAAATAATGTATTTAGTTATTATTTTTTTACCCTTAATAGGTTCAATTATATCAGGATTTTTTGGTAGAAAAATAGGTGTACAAGGAGCACAATTTATAACATCAAGCTTTATTATTATAACAACAATATTAGCTATTTTAACTTTTTTTGAAGTAGGTTATAACAATATACCATTGGAAATAAATTTATTTAGATGAATAGATTCAGAGTCAATAAATATACTATGAGGTTTTTATTTTGATAGTTTAACAGTAAGTATGTTAATACCTGTATTAATAGTATCTAGTTTAGTACATATATATTCAATAGGTTATATGAGTCATGATCCACACAATCAAAGATTTTTTAGTTATTTAAGTTTATTTACTTTTATGATGATAATACTTGTAACAGCTAATAACTATTTATTAATGTTTTTAGGTTGAGAAGGTGTAGGAGTATGTTCATATTTATTAGTAAATTTTTGATATACTAGAATAGCAGCTAATCAAAGTTCAATTTCAGCTTTTTTAACAAATAGAGTTGGAGATTGTTTTTTAACTATAGGTATGTTCATAATAATTTGATCTTTTGGTAATTTAGATTATTCAACTGTTTTCTCATTAGCTCCATACTTTAATCAAGATATAATAACATTAATAGGTATATGTTTATTAATAGGTGCTATGGCAAAAAGTTCGCAAATAGGTCTTCACGTATGATTACCTCAAGCTATGGAAGGTCCTACACCTGTATCTGCTTTAATTCATGCAGCTACAATGGTTACAGCTGGTGTATATTTATTAATGAGATCATCTCCTTTAATAGAATATAGTTCAACTGTATTAATACTTTGTTTATGATTAGGTGCTATAACAACTATTTTTAGTTCTATTATAGGATTATTTCAACAAGATATTAAAAAAGTTATAGCTTATTCTACAATGAGTCAATTAGGTATGATGGTAATAGCTATAGGTTTATCATCATATAATCTTGCATTATTTCATTTAGTAAATCATGCTTTTTATAAAGCATTATTATTCTTAGGTGCAGGAGCAGTTATACATTCTGTATCAGATAATCAAGATTTTAGAAAATATGGAGGATTAAAACCATTTTTACCTTTAGCTTATTCAATAATGTTAATAGCTTCTTTAAGTTTAGTTGCTATACCATTTATGTCTGGTTTCTATTCTAAAGATTTTATATTAGAATCAGCGTATGGTCAATTTTATATTTCAAGTACTATTGTATATTTTATAGCTACAATAGGTGCTATGTTTACTACATTATATTCTGTAAAAGTTTTATATTTAACATTCTTAACTAATCCTAATGGACCATTAAATAATTATAAAAATGTAGATCAAGGTAATATTTTTATTAATTTACCTTTAATTATATTAGCTATTTTTTCAATCTTTTTTGGTTATTTAACTAAAGATGTATTTATTGGTTTAGGTACAAGTTTTTTCATAGATAATAGTATATTTATACATCCTTCTCATGAAATTATGTTAGATACAGAATTTGCAGTTCCAACTTTATTTAAATTATTACCTTTATTCTTTACTATAACTTTAACATTTGTTGGTTTAATGTTCTCAGAATTTTTTGGTAAATTATTAATTAAATTTAAATTTACTAATTTAGGTTATAATATATTTAGTTTATTTAATCAAAGATTTTTAATTGAATTTTTTTATAATAATTACATAACTAATTTTGTTTTAAAATTAGGTGGACAAACTACTAAAGTTTTAGATAAAGGTTCTGTAGAATTATTAGGTCCATATGGTTTAGAAAAAGGTTTATTAAATTTAAGTAAAAATATTGGTAATTTAAGTACAGGTGTTATTACATCTTATGCTTTATATATATTAATAGGTTTAATTTTCTATGTTTTCTTATTATATTTAAATATTGATAATAATATTTTATTATTATTATTATTTGGTATATTTTCAACTATAAACAAAAATAAATAATTATGTTATTAACTTCTATTTTTTTATTATTATTATCTAATTCTCTTAGTGTTAGAAGAGATATATCTATATATTATTCTAGAATAGGAATAATTATACAAATATATTGTATATTATTTTGCTATAACAATCTTTTTATTTCTTATTTAAATTCAGGAGTAGGTTTATTTGGTGGTTTATTTAGTATTACATCATTGGATCTAATATTTGATATGTTAATATTTATGTTAACAATGTTTATTTTAAATTTAACAGGTTTTTATCCAAGAAAATATTGAATTAATAAATATTTAAGTTTAAATATGTTATTATTTAATAAATTAAAATTATTTGTTTCAAATATTATTAATAAAAAAGGAGAACAATATACAATAATAGAATATACTTTAATTTTATTATTTATAGTTATGGGTAGTGTGTTATTAATATCAAGTAGTGATTTAATATCTGTATATTTATCTATAGAATTACAAAGTTATGGTTTATATATATTATGTACTTTATATAGAAATTCAGAATCTTCAACATCTTCTGGTTTAACTTATTTTTTATTAGGTGGTTTATCATCTTGTTTTATTTTATTAGGTATAGGTTTAATATATGCTAATTCAGGTACAACATATTTAGATAGTTTTTATATTATAACTAATTTATCTAATTTAATTAAAGATAATGATTTAAATTATATTATGTATAATGATATATCTGCATATATACCTTATTATTTATTATTAATAACTATAGGTTTTTTATTTAAAATATCTGCAGCACCATTCCATTTCTGATCTCCTGATGTTTATGATGGTATACCTACAATTGTTACAACTTTTGTTGCTATTATGCCAAAAATATCAATATTTATAATATTATTACATTTAGTACATTTTTCTAATAATATATCTACTGAATATTCTTGAACATCTAGTTTATTAATAAGTAGTATACTATCTTTAATTATAGGTACTGTGTTAGGTTTAACTCAGTTTAGAATTAAAAGATTATTTGCTTATAGTACTATTTCACATGTTGGTTTTTTATTACTAGCTTTAAGTATTAATAGTGTTGAATCTATACAATCTTTTATATTTTATTTAATACAATATAGTATTTCTAATTTAAATGCTTTCTTTATATTAATAGGTATAGGTTATACATTATACTTTTATATTAATAAAAATATAGATCATAATAATTTATTAGATAAAAATAACTCACCTATACAATTAATAAATCAATTAAAAGGTTATTTCTATATAAATCCAATATTAACTATAAGTTTAGCTATTACTTTATTATCTTTTGCAGGTATACCACCTCTTGTTGGTTTTTTTGCAAAATTAATGGTTTTATCTGCTGCTTTACAAAATGGTTTTATTTTCTTAGCTTTAATAGGTATACTAACTAGTGTGATAAGTGCAGTTTATTATTTGAATGTTATTAAAATTATGTTTTTTGATACACATTCTTATAAATTCAGTAATAAATTATTTAATATAGAAATGCCAGGTATGGTTGTTAAAAATAATGTTATAGATTCATTTTATTTTAAATCAAATATTTCATTATCAAATTCTTTATCTGTTCCTATATCAATTTTAACAATATTTATTTTATTATTTATGTTTATGCCTGATCAATGATTAGATATTTCTAATATATTATCATTTATATTATTTACACCGTATAATATTATTTAATAAAATTATTAAATTATAATAAATAAGTAAAAATTAAAAAAAAGATTAAAAAATTAAAAATTAAACTTTAATTATGAGAATTTTTAAAAGCCATCCGTTATTAAAATTAGTTAATTCTTATATAATTGATTCACCACAACCAACTAATCTTAGTTATTTATGAAATTTTGGTTCATTATTAGCTTTATGTTTAGGTATTCAAATTATTACAGGTGTAACTTTAGCAATGCATTATACACCTAATATTGCAGATGCTTTTGATTCTGTTGAACATATTATGCGTGATGTTAACAATGGTTGATTAATACGTTATTTACATGCAAATACAGCTTCAGCTTTTTTCTTTTTAGTGTACTTACATATAGGTAGAGGTATTTATTATGGTTCATATCAAGGACCTAGAAGTTTAACTTGAAGTATAGGTGTTATTATATTTATAGCTATGATGGCTACAGGTTTCCTGGGTTATGTTTTACCTTACGGTCAAATGAGTTTATGAGGTGCTACAGTTATTACTAATTTATTAAGTGCTATACCTTGAATTGGTCAAGATTTAGTTGAGTTTATTTGAGGTGGTTTTTCTGTTAATAATGCTACACTTAATAGATTTTTTTCATTACATTTCCTATTACCTTTTATATTAGCTGCTTTAGTTTTAATGCATTTAATAGCATTACATGATACTGTTGGTTCTAGTAATCCTTTAGGTATTTCAGGTAATTATGATAGATTACCTTTTGCTCCTTATTTTTTATTTAAAGATTTAGTTACTATTTTCCTATTTATGCTTATTTTATCTATACTTGTTTTCTTTATGCCTAATGCTTTAGGTGATTGTGAAAATTATGTTATGGCTAATCCTATGCAAACACCACCTGCTATTGTTCCTGAGTGATATTTATTACCTTTCTATGCTATATTAAGATCTATACCTAATAAAGCTGTAGGTGTTGTTTTAATGTTTGGTGCTATTCTTATTTTATTAGCATTACCTTATTTAGATAAATCTATATTAAGAGGTATACAATTTAGACCTTTAAGTAAAGTAGCTTTTTATGTATTTATCGCTAATTTCTTAATTTTAATGCAATTAGGTGCTAAACATGTTGAAGATCCTTTTATTGTATTTGGACAAATATCAACTATATTGTATTTTTCTCATTTTATTGTTATTGTACCTTTAATTACTTTAATAGAAAATAATTTAATTAATTTAGCTACTAATAATTTTAAAAATGATAAATAATTAAAAAAGGAAGTATTACACCTGGTTTCCTTAGCGAAAAGAAAAGGAAGTATTACACCAGGTTTCCTTAGCGAAGAGAAGATTACTATATTGTAAACCGACCATAGATTGTTTATACTTGGGTTGTAAACCGACTATAGATTGTTTATACTTAGATTGTAAACCGACTATAGTTTGTTTATACTTAGATTGTAAACCGACTATAGATTCTTTAAAGTCTCTATTGTAAACCAAGTATAGACTCTTTAAAGTTTATATTGTAAACCAAGTATAGATTCTTTAAAAGTATATTGTAAACCGAATATACTCTCTTTGAAAAGTATATTGTAAACCAAGTATAGATTCTTTGAAATCTCTAATATACTCTCTTTGAAATCTCTAGTATATTCTCTTTAAAATTTCAAATATATTCTCAATATACAATATTTAAATACTATATTGTAAACCGAATATACTTTCTTTGAAATCTTTAGTATATTATCAATAAAGATTCTATGAAACTATACTATATTGTAAACATAATATAGGTCGTTTACAATTTTAGTATATTGTAAATATAATATAGATTGTTTGAAACTATACTATAAACATAATATAGCTCATATTAAGTCTAAGCATATTGTAAATATAATATAGCTTGGTTTAAATAATAATATGTTTCGCAAATTCAGTATGAATTTGCGAAATACGATATAACTTGATTTAAATAACAAAGTATTTCGCAAATTCAGTATGAATTTGCGAAATACAATATAACCTGCCCCTATAAAAGAATATGTTTTACTAGTAGTAAAATAACTTAAAAGATACTTCAATCCTATATCTAAATATTTTTAATTGCTTAAATTTATAGTGTTATTAGCTTATGTATTTATATATAAAGATATTAATAAATATGTCAAGTACAACTTTTTTTTTTTTATTTATACCAATTTTAGCATCTGTATTATTAGTAATTAATTTACTATTATCTGTACATAACCCTTATCAAGAAAAAGATAGTGCATTTGAATGTGGTTTTCATTCATTTTTAGGTCAAAATAGAACACAATTTAGTATATCTTTTTTTATATTTGCTTTGTTATTTCTTTTATTTGATTTAGAAATATTATTAGTTTATCCTTATATAGTTAGTGCTTATTTTAATAATTTATATGGTTTAATAATTATGCTTGTATTTTTTTTAGTTTTAACATTAGGTTTTGCTTTTGAATTAGGTAAAAATGCCTTAAAAATAGACAGTAAACAAATGTATAATTTTAATACAAAAATATGAAATGGTTATTCTTTAATATATTAAATAAAAATTATTAATAAGGTAATTAAAACTAATTTGGAGTTATAGCAGATGGTTCTGTATTAGGACTGCAAATCTATAATCAGGGATTCGATTTCCCATAACTCCTATAATAAATAGTAGATGTTTATTATATAGTTTTTACAATATATTCATAATTTAACTATAATTATATAAAAATTAAAAAAAATTTACTTAGTAATAATAATTAGATGGATAAAAAAATTACTAAATTTTAATTATAGTAATTTTTTATTTAAATATGTATACATTAATTTCAATTTTAGAAAATTTATTAGTTGTTGTACCTGCTTTACTTATAGTAGCTTTTGTTACAATATCAGAAAGAAAAACAATGGCTAGTATGCAAAGAAGATTAGGTCCCAATATTGTAGGTTATTATGGTTTACTTCAAGCATTTGCTGATGCTTTAAAATTATTATTAAAAGAATATGTAGCTCCAACACAAGCTAATATTGTATTATTTTTCCTTGGACCTATTATAACTTTAATCTTTTCTTTATTAGGTTATGCTGTTATACCTTATGGTTCAGGTTTATTTATATCAGATTTTAATTTAGGTATCTTATATATGTTAGCTGTATCTTCATTAGCAACATATGGTATATTATTAGCGGGTTGATCTGCTAATTCTAAATATGCTTTTTTAGGTTCATTAAGAAGTACAGCTCAATTAATTAGTTATGAATTACTTTTAAGTTCTATTATATTATTAGTAATTTTATTTACTGGTAGTTTAAATTTAACTGTTATTATAGAAAGTCAAAAAGTTGTATTTTTTATTTTACCATTATTACCTATATTTCTTATATTCTTTATAGGTTGTATTGCAGAAACTAATAGAGCTCCTTTTGATTTAGCAGAAGCTGAATCTGAGTTAGTTAGTGGTTTTATGACAGAACATTCTGCTGTTATTTTTGTTTTTTTCTTTTTAGCTGAATATGCTAGTATTGTATTAATTTGTATATTAACTAGTGTTTTATTTTTAGGTGGTTATTTAAATATTTTACCTTTAAATACTATTTTATATTTTATAAATTCATTTGTAATACTATTAGGTTATAATTCTTTTGATTTTAATTATTTATTTTCTGATTTCTTAATTAATGGTTTATCTAGTTTAAATTTAGCATTAAAAACATCTTTCCTTATATTTGTATTTATTTGAGTAAGAGCTTCATTTCCTAGAATTAGATTTGATCAATTAATGTCTGTTTGTTGAACAATATTATTACCTATTATTATAGCTTATGTTGTTTTATTACCTTGTATAGTTTTAGGTTTAAATATTTTACCTTGTAATATATCATTAATTTAATTTTTTTAGATTTATTTATCTAATTTTATTTTAATATAAGTATAAAAAAGTAGTATATTAAGTAAAAATAAAATATTAGTTAATATTTTATTAATTGCTTTAATTTATATTATTATTAATTAAATTAATTTTGATCTAATAGATATATTAGATGTTAGTTAAATTATTGTTAGTTTATTATTATTTTTCAAAATATTATGGTATATTTATTTTCCTTACTTTTAATACCTTTAATTGGTATATTTTTTATTATATTTTTAGCTTCATATCAATCTTCTAATAGTCAAATTAAAACTTTAGGTTTAATAACTTTAATAATTAATTTAATTATATCATTAACAATATTTATTTTATTTGATTTTAGTAGTAAACAATTTCAATATATACAATTAGAAGAAATATATAAAATAAGTTATTTTGATTTATATTTAGGTATAGATGGTATTTCTATTTATTTTTTATTATTAACAACTATGATTATGCCTATTTCATTAATAGCTAATTGAAATTCTATAGACTCTAAAAATGTATTATCTTTTGTGATAATAATATTATTATTAGAAACATTATTATTAGCTGTATTTTTAGTTTTAGATATATTATTATTTTATATTTTTTTTGAAAGTATATTACCTCCTTTATTTTTATTAATAGGATTATTTGGTTCTAGTGATAAAGTTAGAGCTAGTTTTTATTTATTTTTATATACACTATTAGGTTCATTATTTATGTTACTTTCTATAATA